TTTTTTTTTCCCGTTCCGGGTGGTATCAAGATACCGCTGTGCCAGGATATCTTTTCTGTCTCTCCAGGAAAATAAATATCCCCCGAAAATATTTTGAGTTCAATCTTTTTTTTTTTTTTCTCCACTCGGACCAATCCGCTTACTCGGCTTCTTATATTGAAAGTAATTCGCGTATCTACTCCAATGATACTATTGTTCCGTACCATTATGGAAGAAGCTCCGGGTAAGATATGCACTTCCTCGGGAATGAAAAAAAATCGATCTATTTTCATTTTATATTTTGGCCGAAATTCTTTTGTTCTTCGATACTCAATCAAATCCTCTTTTTTGACGATAGAATCCGCCTCTATAGTCCCATATTTAGTAATTCCCGAACTCTTTCTTCTATATCGAGGATCGTCGAAATAAGCAAGAATACTATTTATACGGAAAAGACCATTTATGGGTATTTCAATCGAGATACCTGAACGGGGTATTAGTTCTTTTTCTTGTTCTTGATTCGATTGTAATGGAATGATGAATCTATTTCTTCGTCTCTTTGCCAATAAATCAGAATTCTCGTCAAGAATAGCGGGGTATATAAAATTACAATGACCCTTACATATGATTCGATCAGGTACTGAATAATCAAGAACCCCCCCCTCCTTTTTACCAGAAGGATCCGACCTAAACAATTTATGTCTCGCTTGATCATCAGTCACTGAAAGGTTAGAAATAGATTTTCGTTCGACAGAAAGAGAATGAATATTTATTTGATCTTGATCCTTGTGGAGCGAAAAAGGGACTATACTGGATCTGTGCGGAACTCCTGATAATATCCACAAATGGCTTGTTTTTGGTAAGAGATGAACATTACCATATGTATATTCGGGTGCATGGTACACAGCGGTACTCCAGTGCATTTCTCCCTCTGAGTCAGAATAAATATGTTTTCGGACCCTCTCTTTAAAATTCAAGATGGATGCTTCGGTGCGAATCTCGGCAATGACTTGTTCTGATTCTACATATTGATCATTTTTAACTAAAATCAAACTTTTTGGTGGAATATTCACATTATGTAGAATATCTTGACCCTCAATAGTTACATATAGGTCTATATAACATAGAAAAGCTGGATAGCCGTGACGTGTACGTGTGGGATGAACCAAATGTTCATTGAATTTTATTTTTCCATTATCAGGAGCTCGTACATGTTCCGCCGTACCGCCTGTAAATACTCCACCGGTATGAAAAGTTCTTAATGTTAGTTGAGTCCCGGGTTCCCCAATAGATTGACCCGCAACAATACCTACCGCTTCTCCCAATTCGACCAGGTCGCCATGAGTGGGACTACGGCCATAACATAATCGACAGATCCAAGATGTACTCCTGCAAGTAAAGGGAGTTCTAATAGATATTGATTTTGCTCTAAAGGTTATGAATCGATTAACAAGTCCAATCCCAATATCTTGATTTCGAATGGCAACGCATCGTGAACCCATATATATATTGTCCGCTAATACACGACCAATTAATGTTTGGATAAAAATTCTTTCTGTTATCATCCCATTTTGAAGACTCACAGAAATCCCTCGGATGGTGCCACAATCTGTTCTACGTACAACAATGTGTTGAACTACTTCAACAAGTCTGCGCGTGAGGTATCCAGCATCTGATGTTCGTACAGCAGTATCCACAACTCCTTTGCGAGCTCCGTAGCAGGAAATAATATATTCCGTTAAAGAGAGTCCTTCGCGTAAATTGCTTTGAATGGGTAAATCAATCATTTGTCCTTGAGGATCCGACATTAATCCTCTCATACCTACTAATTGATGGACCTGAGATGCATTTCCTCTAGCTCCCGAAAAAGACATTATATGGACTGGGTTAGAAGGATCAGTCATCCTAAAATTAGGATTCATTTGTTGTCGTAAATATTCACTTGTAGCATACCAGATCTCAATGGATTGACGTAATTTTTCTACCGCGTGTACATTCCCATAATGATGGTGTTTTTCCAAAATTAAACTTTGTTGTTCCGCATCTTGTACTAGCCACCCCTTGGAAGGTATTGTTAAAAGATCATCAATTCCTAATGAAATGGATGTAGTAGTGGCTTGCTGGAAACCCAGAGTCTTTACTTGATCCAGGACATGTGATGTATATGCCATTCCAAAGTGATCTATTAATCTGCGAATAAGTCGTTTCATGGCAGTTCCATCTATCGCTTTATTGTGAAAGACTAGATCGGCCCGTTCTGCCATAAGTACCTCGCTATTCAGTTGAGTAGGATTCGACAATGGATTTGAGTCAGTGATTCGAAGACTGCCTTTCCTCGATCTTGATTAGCGGAGAAATTCACGAATTAGAATATCTAGTTGAGACGGGGAAACCCGAATCGAATTATCGCGGGTATCATAGAATTTTTTAGCTTAGGTACTATATGAGCAAGCCCGGCAAAACCCTTGTACGGCTTCTTCTATCTCTCGATAAAAAGAAATATGACCAACAGTGGTTCGAA